GACCATCGATGAACTGATCGGATTAACCAACCAAAATTAGCTTCAGTCATTATATATTGAACAGAAGCAAAGGCCTCCGTAACGGTCGGACGATAATAAAAAGTCATAGCAAACCCGGTAGCTACTTGTACTAAAAAACAAGTAAGCGTAATTCCCCCTAGACAATAAAATATGTTGACGTGAGGAGGAACATATTTACTAGTTATATCATCGGCAATTGCCTGAATCTCAAGACGTTCTTCGAACCAATCATAGATTTTATTGAGATAGGTAAATCAAGGGGACCCCCCCGGAGAACCGTATATGAAAATTTCATCTCGTACGGCTCAAACAGAAACACCCAAATACTAGTTCTAACGGATGTGTGTAATATAAAGTTTGAAATTTATTAATTCTATGATTTATGATTCAATTTTTTTTTGAAGATACTAAAGAATAAAAATCCGAAAGCTCTTCTTTGTGGTTATAATGCCAAAAAATCAAGTCGGCTCATTCGTCTATATATTGATCGTTATAGGCCTCTTGAATCTTCTATTTACCTATTTTCTTTGGTGTTATTTATGTGTAATGCGGCTTTACTGCTGTTTTCTTTATTATTGATAGGAATTCTCTTGTTAAGACCCTATGAATTGATTAAAACCTCAGATTCATACTAAAACCACGATGATTCAATAAAACCCTTTCAAACTAAGTCTAAGTCCCAAAATTCCCTGAGTAAGAACCATTGGATCATCACTTATTCAATGAATAGATATAATGACTAAAAATCCAAACCAAAGAAACCTTTGTTTTGTCCTTTGATCAAAATAAGCATAAACGAAAGTTTGAAAGAATAAAAATATTTCTATTTATAACTTCTAACTCTTTGAAAAAATTTTTTGAAGTCCGGACACGAGGTCTGACTATTAAGTATGAATCATAGTTCTAATAGTAATCTATTTCATATAGTCCGTGCTCCAGATACTAGAATGAATATCCGACGAAGTAAAACCATCTCTATCAAGATGACAGACCCATTCTCTGTACTATCCATAGGATCATTTATACCAAGTCACACACTCATATTCCGGAAATACAGAAACAAAGAAATTCCACGGTCAAACTACCAAAATAGAATGGGATAAAAATCAGAAACCTAAACGCTTCACTTTGTATTGAAAAAGCCAGTTAATGGTTCTTGTGAATCTAATTCATTGAAATTCCATCCAGTAAAATGGAAGAATTATAAATCTCCAAAATAATAGATAGGAATATCGCGAATAGAGCCATTGCGAGACCCATCAAAGGAGTAGTTCCCCACCCAGGAGCTACTTTACCATATTCTGAATTCAATGGTTTCAATAAACTCCCCGCATTAGTTCGTTTTGGGCGGCCAGATCTAGAACTACCTTCAACGGTTTGTGTAGCCATAATATTTTATATTCAGTAAGATCTGTTGACTTTGTATACCATTCCGTTGTAAATAAATGATCTTATCATAGATCCATTGTGGTCTTAAAACTTTATAATGTCTTAAAACTATATAATCATGGAAACAGCAACCCTAGTTGCCATCTTTTTATCTGGTTTACTTGTAAGTTTTACTGGGTACGCCTTATATACTGCTTTTGGGCAACCCTCTCAACAACTAAGAGATCCATTCGAGGAACACGGGGACTAGTTGAAGTACGGATCCTCCCAATATTGGGAGGATCCGTACTTCAATTGAGATAATGACAAATCATTTCACCTTTTTAGTTGGAACTTTAGGCGGGTCTCGAAAAAAGATAGCGAAAAAAATTATTCCTAGAGTTGAGACTAAAAGGAATGTATAAACCAATGCTTCCATAGATTCGATCGTGATTTACAATTATAGCTTCCATACCTGTTTATTTGGGATCGTCTCCCGGATAAATAAAGAACAAGAGTCAAAGAAAAGGCAGTGATTCAAATCAAGATTTATCTGGTACCCCATCTAAAAATCACAAAAAGAAAATCAAAATGAAAAGTAACAAGTAACAAAGCATATTGTATCAGACTACTTGTCTTCTTGTAGTTGGATCTCCAAGTTTTTGGAATGCTCCAAATTCCACTTGAGCATCTAAATCTGGATCAATACCAGCAAAAACATCTCGAAACAAGGTTCTAGCACCATGCCAAATGTGTCCGAAGAAGAAGAGCAAAGCAAACGAAGCATGTCCAAAAGTAAACCAACCCCGTGGACTGCTACGAAAAACACCATCGGATTTCAAAGTAGCACGATCTAATTCAAAAATCTCACCCAATTGAGCACGTCTAGCATATTTTTTCACAGTAGCGGGATCGCTATAACTGACTCCGTTGAGTTCGCCACCATAGAACTCGACAGTTACACCTACTTGTTCGACACTATATTTAGATTCCGCCCTTCTAAAAGGAACATCGGCTCTAACAATTCCGTCTCCGTCTACCAAAACAACCGGAAATGTTTCAAAAAAAGTAGGCATACGACGTACAAAAAGTTCGCGCCCCTCTTTATCTCTAAAGATAGGATGTCCTAACCACCCAACAGCTATTCCATCCCCGTTGTCCATTGAGCCCGCTCTGAATAACCCCCCCTTTGCCGGATTATTGCCGATGTAATCATAAAAAGCTAGTTTTTCGGGAATTTTAGACCAAGCTTCAGATAAACTTTGATTTTCAGCCAACCCAGCACCAATTCTTCGATATATTTCTTGTTGGAAGTATCCTTGATCCCATTGATAACGAGTGGGACCAAATAATTCAATCGGGGTAGTTGCTGAACCATACCACATAGTTCCAGCAACTACAAAAGCGGCAAAAAAGACAGCAGCAATACTACTGGAAAGGACGGTTTCAATATTTCCCATACGTAATCCTTTGTATAGGCGTTGAGGTGGACGTACACTAAGATGGAATAGACCCGCCAATATGCCCAAGGTCCCTGCTGCAATATGATGAGAGGCTATTCCTCCCGGAACAAAAGGATCAAAACCCTCCACACCCCACGCTGGATTTACGGATTGTACCCTTCCAGTTAGTCCATAAGGATCGGACACCCATATTCCAGGACCATACAATCCTGTTACATGAAATGCACCAAAACCAAAGCAAGCCACCCCTGATAGAAATAAATGAATTCCAAAGATCTTAGGCAAATCCAAAGAGGGTTTTCCTGTACGTTCATCAGTAAATATTTCTAGATCCCAATACACCCAATGCCAGATAGCTGCCAAAAAGCACAAGCCCGAAAACACAATATGTGCCCCGGCCACACCTTCGTAACTCCAAATACCCGGATTCGTTACAGTACCCCCTGTGATACTCCAACCGCCCCATGAATTGGTTATTCCTAAACGAGTCATGAAGGGTATAACGAACATACCCTGTCTCCACATTGGATCAAGAACAGGATCAGAAGGATCAAAAACTGCTAATTCGTATAGAGCCATCGAACCGGCCCAACCAGCAACCAGAGCTGTATGCATTATATGGACAGAAATCAAACGACCGGGATCATTCAATACGACGGTATGAACACGATACCAAGGCAAACCCATGGAAATACCCCTTTATCAATGAAAAATAGACACAATGTAACTTTATTGCATTGGAAAAAACTATGCTGTGGACCCTCTTTTTAGTGGATTATCTTGGGGAAAGAATTAATATTTGTTTGATTTGTTTGATTCTTTTCAATTACTTTTAGTAATAATGAAACTATTTTGTTTGTAGGAACAAAAAGAAGCAGATCTATTCTACACCCGATAAGTACCAATACGCAATGGTAGGGGAGTTGATACCATTTTATATGAGTGAATGTATATATATATTTGTTCATCATTCAAAGGACTTATTTGTAATAATTTTCCTTTATTCATTTTGTCTTCTTTATCTTTTTTTATGAACTTAGTCAATCTATGGATAAAATATGATAAAGGCCAATATTAGTAGGACACTAAATCCATTGTTACGCTTTCACATCAAAGTGAGATATAGTACTTAATTTTTCTTTTATTTAATGCCTATTGGTGTTCCAAGAGTACCTTTTCGAAGTCCTGGAGAGGAAGATGCATTGTGGATTGACATATAGTGCGACTTGTCAGATATATTGGGTCATATGGTATTTCCCCATTCTCTTCCCCGATCGAGATATCCTCCCCTTCGCCCAAGAAAGATTGATTGAATTATCAAAAATTTGGAGCGTGAAGTTCAATTAGATCCATTTTTTCGGGAGGGTATACAGATTAATATTATCAATTAGAATAATTTATGGTTATCTTGGTTAGGCCAATAAAATGAAGTATCCAGGCTCCGTTTAGAAAAAAACCGGTAATAAATCTATTTATGATTACTATTTCTATCATATTCTATTTCTTTATATATTTATAATAGACGTGATCTCAAACTGTTAATCAATCGAGTAATATGATGAATGCATTGAATATCTGTTGTAAGACATGAAATAAATTGTAAAAAGGAAGTCATAGCAAAAGGACGTGGTATTGGGGCATTTGTCATATATGTGCAAATCCAAATCGGGCGGATCTTTACTCGGAGTAGAGCATAAACCTAAAAAAATTGAAGAAGCCCATTCAGGAACAAGAAAATTACATCGCGATTGAGATTGTATCTCGATGAAACAATACATCAATGAAAAGTTAGTTAGATAAATTTAGTAATTTTTTTTATAGATAAACAAAACAGGCCAAAACCCATCTTTTTTGAAAAATGAAAGAAAAGCCCCTTTTTATAAGTTAAAAGCCTGGTATGAAAAAAAAAAAAAATAAAAGAAAGCGCTAGAATCTACATCTACACATTGATTCTTTTTTTTTTTTTCGTTATTTTTGTTGAACCGTATGCATCAAAAGGTGCATGTACGGTTTCTAAGGGATACAACTTTATCCCAATCAACCGACTTTATCGAGAAAGATTACTTTTTTTAGGCCAAGGGGTTGATAGCGAGATCTCGAATCAACTTATTGGTCTTATGGTATATCTCAGTATAGAGGATGATACCAAAGATCTATATTTGTTTATAAATTCTCCTGGCGGATGGGTAATACCCGGAGTAGCTATTTATGATACTATGCAATTTGTGCGACCAGATATACAGACAATATGCATGGGATTAGCCGCTTCAATGGGATCTTTTATTCTGGTCGGAGGAGAAATTACCAAACGTCTAGCATTCCCTCACGCTTGGCGCCAATGAGTTTTTTATTTGATTTGAGAGAAAAAAGAAGACTATGCCTTCGCGCTATATGAAATATGAATATTAAGTAATAATAGCATGGCACTTCGAATTCGATATGATAAATTTTTTTAACCCTTAAATTATGTATCGAAAGAGTAGTATGAGATAAAAGGTATTTCCGATTTTATCTAATCTATCGGGAGGCCTATTTCAGCGTCACAAACTTTTTTGTTTTCACGCCGGGAGGCTCTTAACAATATTTAGGTTATGAAAGAATATGAAAATAAAAAAAATCTTGTTTTTTTATTTGAAAAAAAAAAAAAAAAGAAACTTTGGGATTGCTAAATAACAGACGAAATAAATATATAAAGCAACGGAGCCATCATAGTATTTTTGAACTACTCCAAAAACAAAAAGAAGGGTGGTTATTGGATCATTTACCAACCCGAGTCTGATAGACCCTATATTTAATTTATTTGATATTTAAGTAAGGTAAAAACGAATTCCATTATAGAGCCGTATGCAATGCGTAAAAGATGCCTGTACGGTTGTTCAATTCTATATTTTATTATTCTTTATCTCTTCACCTTATCATCATGCGAGATAGAATAAACATTTATTATGTTATATCATCAGGGTAATGATCCATCAACCTGCTAGTTCTTTTTATGAGGCACAGACGGGAGAATTTATCTTGGAAGCGGAAGAACTTTTGAAGCTGCGCGAAACCGTCACAAGGGTTTATGTACAAAGGACAGGCAAACCCTTATGGGTTGTATCCGAAGATATGGAAAGAGATGTTTTTATGTCAGCAACAGAAGCCCAAGCTCATGGAATTGTTGATCTTGTAGCGACTGAATAAAAAAGAAAAAATAACAAAAATTTCAGACGAATTGGTGATTTGAGATTTTATCTTCTTACCGGATTTAATATTCTATTCATTAATCTATTAATATAGAAATAAAATAATTCATAATCATCCGGTTAAGATCGATCTAAACCAGCCCATTATGTATATGATTCAATATGCCAACTATTAAACAACTTATTAGAAACACAAGACAGCCAATCAGAAATGTCACGAAATCCCCCGCTCTTGGGGGATGTCCTCAGCGACGAGGAACATGTACTAGGGTGTATGTGCGACTCGTTCAGATCATGGGCTAGGACAAAAGAAAGAAAACAATTGATCCAGTATCAACGATCAGTACCAGTGAATAGACTAGAATGGAAGAACTCCATTCAATATCTAAAAATCAAAAAGATCTATCCTTCTATTGTGGTATCAAATGTATGGTTTCCGTTGGTGCAAATCCAATTAACTCCGTTTTAAATTTAAGATGAGAAAGAATTCTCCATTGATAGCAAATGATATCCATTAAGCAGGGGAAATACTATTTTAAAAAGCAGAAAAATTATGCCTTACTCTTGCAAGAACGGACTAACAGGGTCAGCTACTCAGCTAATCTTCATAATTAAATACCGTTACTGTATAAGTAGATCTCATTGTGAAAGACCTCGTACTGGATAATTATGGGTAGAGCCAAAGAGTGTGAACTGTACAAGTTAACAATAACATTGATTAAACGAAAGAAGGGCTCCGGTGTATAGAGAGGACCTCACCGTTTAAGAAGTAACCATAGAAACGATGGAACCCACTATATCCATTTATATTTACTACTTTTATGTGTTTTTGATACCTAATATCAATACAATTTTTTTCTAGGCATTTCACCTAGAAAAAAAAAAAAAAAATCGTGGTCGGGAAGGTTATAGTAGCAAAAGCCATTGGAATTTAAATTTTATACATTGGAAGAATCCGTTTTGTTATTAATAGACTAGGATACGGGAAGGGAATAACTGAAAGAAAGGAAATCGATTAGTTATTCATCAAAGTTTCATTTATTCAATGACCAGAATTAAACGAGGGTATATAGCTCGAAGACGTAGAACAAAAATTCGTTTATTTGCATCAACCTTTCGAGGGGCTCATTCAAGACTTACTCGTACTATTACTCAACAGAAAATAAGAGCTTTGGTTTCGGCTCATCGGGATAGAGGTAGACAAAAGAGAGATTTTCGTCGGTTGTGGATCACTCGGATAAATGCAGTAATTCGCGAGAATAAAGTATACTTTAGTTATAGTAAATTTATACACAATCTGTACAAGAGACAGTTACTTCTTAATCGTAAAATACTTGCACAAATAGCTATATTAAATAAGAGTTGTCTTTATATGATTTCCAATGAGATCATAAAATAAAGAGATTGGAAGGAATCCGTTGGAATAGTTTAAATGGAGTTCCCTGGAGAATGAACTCTGGGAAGGTAGAGTAGAAATTAGTATGATAAAATATGATAAAGTCATCAAAATGAAGAAAGACGTTAAATAAAAAATATTTATTCCTCTTCTCCCATTTTTTTTCTTACGACAGGACATTTCGATTTTACGATTTTTCGAACAAAAAAAAAACGTCAATCCGCATTTGAGTTTGGATTGGAATTTTATTTTGATTCAATTCAATTGAAGAGTCAACCTATTTTTTTTCTGGTTCTAAGACCAGCAGCTCTAGCGGTTGACTCGCTTCTTTCAAATTGTTTCTCATTATTAAGAAAAGGTAACGGAGATAAAATACGAGCTTGTTTTATAGCAATAGTAATTAATCGTTGTTGTTTTAAGGTCAATCTATTCACCCGTCTAGATAATATTTTTCCTTGTTCGCTAATAAATCGACTAATTAAACTCATGTTTCTATAATCAATTCGATCCCCCGATTGGATCGGAGGCAAACGCCTACGAAAAGATCGCTTAGATTTAAGAAAGATTCGCTTGGATTTATCCATGGTTTGTTTATTCCTTATCCTGAAAATCCCAATCCTATTTCTTAATTCTACATCATCTTTGATCCGATCGAAATAGGATTTGGTTTGTTTCTATTTATTTGTTTATATTTATTTCTATTTAAATAAATTCAAAAATAAATTATATATATATATTGTTATATATAATATGTAATTTTTCATCTTCCTTGGAAGACTGACACACGAGCGATCGGTTCGATCTATTTCTTTATCTCCCCATGAATCGTATGTTTGTAACAACAGGGACAGAATTTTCTCAATTCCAATCGACTAGGCGTATTGTGTCGATTCTTTTGAGTAATATATCTGGAAATGCCCATTGATTCCTTATTAACACGATTTCGAACACAACTGGTACATTCCAAAATAACCGTTACTCGGACATCTTTACCCTTAGCCATGAACCTCCTTTGGTTTTTGATTCACTCAATTCTTTAATTTTCCGACCCGAAGAAGAAAGGACACAAAAATAGAAGCAGGTAACTCGAAATCAAATTATGAAAGAAATATTTTGTTGCAATCAATATCAATATAGTAATAAATAATAAGTAATATAATTATTTCTAACTATATTTATAATTTTTAATTGCCGTACAGTATTTCATTTTCAGTTAAGTATCTTGTATGATATTGTTGCCCCAACCACCGCATTTCCATTCTATTATTAATTTGAGCCTGAGCCCGAGTTCATAGTTTCACTGAGGGTGAAACCGCTTTTTCTTTGTTTTTTTTTTTTTTTTTAGAAAGAATAAGTAAAAAAAGAAAAAAAGAAAAAACAAAGAAAAAAAGAAGGGAGGGGTAGGGATTAGTTACAGATATTTGATTGTATCTCTAATCTTCTTCCCCCTTCCCATATCAATAGCTAGAATGAAAAAAAGGGGAATATCAACGCATCCGGAAAAAAACGATTGATCTCTATCAATAAACCTGCTAAAGAACCGAACCATAGAGTACTTACTACCGGTGCCACGGAGAGATATGTTTTTAGATCTCGCATTTTAAAAACTCCTCTTTCTGTATTCGTTATTGTAATTTTATTGTAATTTGTAATACATAATGGTAATACATATATGACCGGATGTGTATATGTAGTTAATGACTTACCACTTGTACGCGGAGTTCCTAATTCAAATTGAAATGTACAAAATAGATATTTATTAAAAGAAAAAAATACGTCCATTTCCGCCTTAAATTCCAAAAAAATATTAATTTTTTGTGGTAGATTTCATATTTATTTCATACTTTATATAAGTCTTTTACCATATTATATGTTTGTTATATGATATATGAGACCAAAAGGAAGAAGGAAGAAATGATAAGATAGTTTGTGTATATCAATGTAGGAAATAAAGATGTGGAAAACAAGACAGGGATTCTCTACAATGACACTGTAGACCAATTGAAAGGGATGTAGCGCAGTTTGGTAGCGCGTTTGTTTTGGGTACAAAATGTCACGGGTTCAAATCCTGTCATCCCTACCTATTACTTATCTTCTGAGCAGTAACGAGGGATCAATTGAGATCAATTAATAAAATTGTACATACATAATTAAATAAATATTTCATTTTTATTTTTTATAGTATATATATATGCAAGATAAATTGGGGTTACAAAATATTTATTGTGATAATAAAGCGCTCTTAGTTCAGTTCGGTAGAACGTGGGTCTCCAAAACCCGATGTCGTAGGTTCAAATCCTACAGGGCGTGATTCTGTGTTCTTGTTAATCGCGGGAGGTCAAAATTACACTAAAATAATTGAGCAGCAACCTAAATTTGACCTCCCGCGGATTAAAGGAAGTAGGAGGTCAATAAAAAACGAGATGTTAATTAATCAAAGATCCAACTGATCACCACGTCTGTATTGTAAATAGGCAGTTACGAATAATCCAGCCAAAGTAATAGGAATTAGACCTAAGACGATTCCAAATAGAAGAACTTCAATCATTTCAATTTGTTTGAAA